TCCATGCCTCATTTCATAGGTAAGCCCAAAGTGGCTCTATTTCATTCTATTTCACTTCCTAGCACTTCCTATCATTTAATATCCATCCCTTTGGTCTTATTGACATAAGAGATGTCATTTATAGTCTATCTCTTTCTATATATGGAAAGTCAAGAAATTCTCATCGAAACATCGAGAAATTGTGCATATAGAAAACTCTAAAGAAAGAAAAAAAGGAGACCCATGCCATGATTTTCAAATCTTTTCTACTTAGTAGTCTAAGTTTCTCGATGAGGATAATTAATTCGGTCGTTGTGGTCGGACTCTATTATGGATTTCTGACCACATTCTCCATGGGTCCCTCTTAGATCTTCTTTCTCCAATCTTGGATTAGGGAAGAAGGAGATATTCGCGACTGCTGGTGGTTTCATTATGGGGCAGCTCATGATCTTCATATCGATCTATTATCCACCTCTGCATCTATTCTTTATTAGCTAAACGGGTGGAAGATCCATCCAATTTGGTTATATCATGGACTCGAAAAACGGATCTGAATGTGACTGAAATGCACGATCTTCACAGGTATCACTTTTCACGATACCCAAAAGGTGGAATAGCGATTTTCGAACCATTTCCTATAAGAGAAAGGTTTCCATTACTTTGAGAAATGGATTCTATATCAAACTATAGCTATTGCATTAAAGAAGAAAAGAAACTAATAGAAGTCAAAGACGCGGAATGGTAGTGAATAGAGAGAAAGATTCTTCTGGTTTTCTTGTTCCTGAAAATATTCTATCTATCTCCTAGACGCCGTAGAGAATTGAGAATTTGCATGTCTTTCAATTCTCGTACTCGTAATTGGAAAGTTACGGAAGGAGATCCATCATTTTGCAATGAAAACTACGTAAAAAACTCTGGACAATTTCGAAATCAGGCCAAGCGTCTTAATACATATGCAAAAAAATTCATTATTGGCCCACCATTGATTAGAAGATTTAACTTGTATGAATCGCTATTGGTTTGATACGAATAATGGCAGTTGTTTCAGTATGTTAAGGATACAGATGTATCCACAATTCATTTAGAGTTACTTAATAGCCTATTTCTTATACCATATCTCTATTCCGTGAAATTCTCGAGCCGAAAGATGGATGCATATGCTGTGTTTCATTTTGCTAAATGATATCGATTAAATGGTGTATCAATTCCATAAATTGGATATAGCAATAAATAAATCAGCAAAATTCTTTTATTTTAGATAGAAGAAATGTTTCTTCTATCTAAAATAAAAGAATGTACCCTTCTATCCAAATCCAATTTGCATCGATAAAATAAATCCAAATTCCAGTAGTAGATGAATAATTGCAAATTTGTGTGTGTACGAGATTAGAATAACTTCAAAATAACTGACATAATTTTTTATTTTTCCTGATCAGAAAAATACATGAAAAAGAAAGGAGGTAGAAAAATTTTGGGATTTATGGTTAAAGAAGAAAAAGAAGAAAACTGGGGTTCTGTTGAATTTCAAGTATTCAGTTTCACCAATAAGATACGGAGACTTGCTTCACATTTGGAATTACACAAAAAAGATTTTTCATCGGAAAGAGGTCTCCGAAGACTTTTGGGAAAACGTCAACGTTTGCTGGCTTATTTGGCAAAGAAAAATAGAGTACGTTATAAGAAATTAATCAGTCAGTTGGATATTCGGGAGCGGTAATTTCATCGTTCGAATTTTTTGTCTTATTTTATTAGTAGTCTTCTAGTAGTCTTAGGTTTTGCATTTTGATGAGCCTCGTTTTGAGGAATTCATGGAATAATCCATTTTCATGGAATAATGAATTAAGGAAGAAAGGATATGAGTCTACCGCTTACAAGAAAAGATCTCATGATAGTCAATATGGGCCCTCACCACCCATCAATGCATGGTGTTCTTCGACTGATCGTTACTCTCGATGGTGAAGATGTTATTGATTGTGAACCCATATTAGGCTATTTACACAGAGGAATGGAAAAAATCGCGGAAAACCGAACTATTATACAATACTTACCTTATGTAACACGTTGGGATTATTTAGCTACTATGTTTACAGAAGCAATAACGGTAAATGCACCAGAATTCTTGGAGAATATTAAAATACCCCAAAGAGCCAGTTATATTAGAGTAATTATGTTAGAATTGAGCCGTATAGCTTCTCACTTGTTATGGCTCGGACCTTTTATGGCGGATCTCGGCGCACAGACTCCCTTTTTTTATATTTTTAGAGAGAGGGAATTAATATATGATCTATTTGAAGCTGCTACAGGTATGCGAATGATGCATAATTACTTTCGCATCGGAGGAGTAGCTGCTGATCTACCTTATGGATGGATCGATAAATGTTTAGATTTCTGTGATTATTTTTTAAGAGGAGTTGTTGAATATCAACAACTTATTACACAGAATCCCATTTTTTTAGAACGGGTTGAAGGAGTCGGTTTTATTAGCGGAGAAGAAGCTGTAAATTGGGGCTTATCAGGCCCGATGTTACGAGCTTCTGGAATACAATGGGATCTTCGTAAAATTGATCCTTATGAATCTTACAATCAATTCGATTGGAAAGTCCAATGGCAAAAAGAGGGAGATTCATTAGCTCGCTATTTAGTACGAATCGGTGAAATGAGGGAATCAATCAAAATTATTCAACAGGCTGTAGAGAAAATTCCTGGGGGCCCTTATGAGAATTTAGAAGTCCGACGCTTTAAGAAAGAAAATAATTCCGAATGGAAGAATTTTGAATATCGATTTATTGGTAAAAAACCTTCGCCCAATTTTGAATTGTCAAAGCAAGAGCTTTATGTAAGAGTGGAAGCTCCAAAAGGTGAATTAGGAATTTATCTGGTAGGAGATGATAATCTTTTCCCTTGGAGATGGAAAATTCGTCCACCTGGTTTTATTAATTTGCAAATTCTTCCTCAGCTAGTCAAAAAAATGAAATTGGCTGATATCATGACGATATTAGGTAGTATAGATATCATTATGGGAGAAGTGGATCGTTGAAATGATAATAGATAGGGTAGAGGTGGAAGCCATCAATTCTTTTTCGAACTTAGAATTATTAAAAGAAGTCTATGGACTGATATGGATTCTACCCATTTTGACCCTCTTACTGGGAATCACAATAGAAGTACTCGTAATTGTGTGGTTAGAAAGAGAAATATCTGCATCGATACAACAACGTATTGGTCCTGAATATGCCGGCCCCCTGGGACTGCTTCAAGCTATAGCAGATGGAACTAAGCTACTTTTAAAAGAGGATATCTTGCCATCCCGAGGGGATATTCCCTTATTTAGCATTGGACCGTCTATAGCAGTCATATCAATTTTATTAAGTTTTTTAGTTATTCCTTTGGGATATCAGTTTGTTTTAGCCGATCTTAGTATTGGTGTCTTTTTATGGATTGCCATTTCAAGTATTGTTCCCATTGGTCTTCTTATGGCAGGATATAGTTCAAATAATAAATATTCTTTTTCAGGTGGTCTACGAGCTGCAGCTCAATCTATTAGTTATGAAATACCATTAACTTTTTGTGTGCTAGCGATATCTCTACGTGCGATTCGTTAAAATGGGGCCTTTTTCCTTTTAAATTCATTGAATATTTATCTTCCTTTTCTTATTCTATATTCGGGTTAGTAAGTTACACTAAATAGCTATATGAGTGAAACAAAACAGCTTATTAATTTGTAGTAAAAAGAAAAATCTCATTTCCTACGTACAAGAAAAAGTTGAAGTAAACATAAACAGTGTAAACTCTTTACCCCAAGGTTGAGATTTTTTGATTAGTCATCATATCTTGAAGCGGGCAAGAATAAGGGATTCCCAATACATAAAGTTGGAATCATAAGGGAATCCATCAAAAGTTAGTGAGGGATTAGGAACACTAAAGTACATAAAGGATTGGTAATGAGGGAATCTAAGGCATTAGATATTTTTCCTCATAAAAGGAATCATAATAAGGACTTGAAATTGGTGGAAATGAGCAAGTCGTACTTTCTTTCGGATTCCGATCCAGAGTATGTTCCCATTCACTTGTTAAAGAAATGGCTATCAAGAACGAATTAACCCTTTATTCCTTTTTTCTTTTTAAATACCCCCCAGGGAAAGAAGAATAGGACAAAAGATATGGAATGCAATACAAAAAAAAGATCTTTATTTATTCTTTCTGTCGTTTATCCATATTCATACAGAATTCTTCATGAACTAATGCCCAATTCTTTTCATTTATTAATTGCTATAACGATTGTTTTATTCCAAGATTAAGTTATTACTGAACAAGGAAAAAATACCATTATGTTATAAAGGATGAGATCAATTCGGAAGCGTTTTTTATTATTCTAGCAGACGGAATTTCTTTGGTCTAATTTAGGACGTTGAAATCTATTTTATCTTAGATAATTCTAGCTACGCCCAAGGGGATAATAACGAAATAAAACAGTACTTTCCCTTTTTCTGATCATAGAGGAGCCGTATGAAACTAAGGTTTCATGTACGGTTTTGGAATAGCGGTGGGAACTGTGATGTTATCGTCGACTATGATTATCCAACAGTTCAAGTACAGTTGATATAGTTGAAGCACAGTCCAAATATGGTTTTTTTGGATGGAATCTTTGGCGTCAGCCTATAGGTTTTCTGGTTTTTCTAATTTCTTCTTTGGCAGAATGTGAAAGATTACCTTTTGATTTACCAGAAGCGGAGGAAGAATTAGTAGCAGGTTATCAAACCGAATATTCTGGTATCAAATATGGTTTATTTTATCTTGTTTCTTACCTAAATTTATTAGTTTCCTCCTTATTTGTAACAGTTCTCTACTTAGGCGGGTGGAATTTGTCTATTCCCTATATATCTTTTTTTGGATTTTTCCAAATGAATAAAATGGTTGGAATTTTGGAAATGACAATGGGTATCCTTATTACATTAACTAAAGCTTATTTATTTCTCTTCATTTCTATCACAATAAGATGGACTTTACCCAGGATGAGAATGGATCAGTTATTAAATCTTGGATGGAAATTTCTTTTACCTATTTCCCTGGGCAATCTCTTATTAACAACCTCTTCCCAACTTGTTTCACTATAAAATAAGATAATACAATAACAGTAAGAATATTTTCAACACAAAAGTTCTCTCAAACAAGAGAAAGAAACATACCTTTTTCATAGATATTTAGAATATGTTCCCTATGGTAACTGGGTTCATGAGTTATGGTCAACAAACAATACGCGCAGCAAGGTACATTGGTCAAAGTTTCATAATTACCTTATCCCACACAAATCGTTTACCTATAACGATTCACTACCCCTACGAAAAATCAATTACATCGGAGCGTTTCCGGGGGCGAATCCACTTTGAATTTGATAAATGTATTGCTTGTGAAGTATGTGTTCGCGTATGCCCTATAGATCTACCCCTTGTAGATTGGAGATTTGAAAAGGATATTAAAAGGAAACAATTGCTTAATTATAGTATTGATTTTGGAGTTTGTATATTTTGTGGTAATTGTGTTGAGTACTGTCCGACAAACTGTTTATCAATGACTGAAGAATATGAACTTTCTACTTATGATCGTCATGAATTGAATTACAATCAAATTGCTTTGAGTCGGTTACCAATCTCCATAATGGGGGATTACACAATTCAAACAATTAGGAATTCAACTCAAAGTAAAATAGACGAAGAAAAATCTTGGAATTCAAGAACGATTACTGATTACTAGAATTTTTTTTGTTAGAATCAAAAAGGTCTTTACTAACTAGAAAGAAAAACGAATACCTATTGCTTATTGCAAATAATTCCAGATTAAAAATGAGAGTAGATTTTCGTGATGTGATTTCTAACTATAGAACTTATATACAATATACAAAAAAGTATCCTAATCCCTTTTTCTTCCTTGAATCTTTTAGTTTTAGTCAGTTCATGAAAAATTTTATACTATTAATTTCTTCTTATCCATAATGGATTTACCTGGACCAATACATGAAATTCTTGTGCTATTTGGGGGATTTGTTCTTCTACTAGGGGGTCTAGGGGTGGTATTACTTACCAACCCAATTTATTCTTCTTTTTCGCTAGGATTAGTTCTTGTTTGTATATCCTTATTCTATATTTTATTAAATTCCTACTTTGTAGCTGTGGCACAACTTCTTATTTATGTGGGAGCTATAAATGTCTTGATCATATTTGCCGTAATGTTCGTAAAAGGCTCAGAATGGTCTAAAGACAAGAATTTTTGGACTATTGGGGATGGGTTCACTTCACTCGTTTGTATAACTATTTCTTTTTCACTAATGACTACTATCCCAGATACGTCATGGTATGGAATTCTTTGGACTACAAGATCAAATCAAATAATAGAACAGGGTCTCATAAATAACGTTCAACAAATTGGGATTCATTTAGCAACCGATTTTTATCTTCCATTTGAACTCATTTCCATAATTCTTCTAGTTTCTTTAATAGGTGCAATTACTATGGCTCGGCAATAAAAAATACTTAGAATGAATCCAAATTAGTATAATTTCAAATCTAAAATAAATAACTAAAGAATCACAATTTTGATTTAGTAAAACCCATCCACTGCCAACAAATACCCTCTTTTCTCGTTTGTTGTGTAATTGTTCTATTCTAATTAATTGAATCGGTTCAATTCTTGTCCTCATATTGAAATGAATCGAGATTGATAAGGAGTTAGTTAATGATGTTTGAGCATGTACTTTTTTTGAGTGTCTATTTATTTTCGATTGGTATCTATGGATTGATCACAAGCCGAAACATGGTTAGAGCTCTAATATGCCTTGAACTTATACTGAATTCAATTAATCTAAATCTCGTAACATTTTCCGATCTATTTGATAGTCGTCAATTAAAAGGAGACATTTTCGCAATTTTTGTTATAGCCCTTGCGGCTGCTGAAGCAGCTATTGGACTATCCATTCTTTCTTCCATCCATCGTAACAGGAAATCAACTCGTATTAATCAATCTAATTTTTTGAATAATTAGACTTTTGAATAATTAGACATAGAATCTTCTAAACAAAGGGACACATCTAATAATAACATGGAATATTAAGATGAATAGAAATGAATACTATTTTCTTATTATTTTATTATTTGAGAATATCCATGTTTTGAGTAGGTTATTCTATAGTATTAGTATTCTTTTTTACTTAGTTGAATTTTGTCAATTCATTGATATTGCAATTTGAATATTGCAATAATTTATATTGAAAAGACGATAGCCAATAAATTGGCTAATTCGAATTCGTATATACAATTCGTATAATTAAGATTGTTGAAGCCCAAAATTCAAGTCTCTTGGCTCTTTTCACGCTTTCCCACAAACGGATTAAGAAATATACTGCATTATTTGTTGAAGTTTGGATAAACCATTGCTTCGTCTGGTGTCTACAATACATATGACTCATATAGTACTAATTTCTTTTTTACCAGATCGAAAATTTTTTTGTTGAAAAGGAAAATTTATAGATCCAATGTCACATTCCGTAAAAATTTATGATACATGTATAGGATGCACTCAATGTGTACGAGCTTGTCCAACAGATGTATTAGAAATGATACCCTGGGATGGATGTAAAGCCAAGCAAATTGCTTCTGCGCCGAGAACCGAAGATTGTGTGGGTTGTAAGAGATGTGAATCCGCCTGCCCAACAGATTTTTTAAGCGTCCGCGTTTATTTAGGACCTGAAACAACCCGCAGCATGGCTCTATCTTATTGATACGTTACAAAAAATTCCACTTGAATCGTCAGATTCCTCTTTACCGAAGAAGCCTGTGCTCAAAATAATCGAGCACGGGCTTTTCTGGTCAAAACGTATCTTGTCTTTATCCCTTTATTATGAGTTCTTTTCCTTGGTTAACAATACTTGTTGTTTTTCCGATATTTGCGGGTTCATTAATTTTCTTTTTACCTCATAGGGGAAACAAAATCATTAGGTGGTATACTATGTCTATTTGCTTATTAGAATTCCTTCTAATGACTTACGCATTCTGTTATCATTTCCAATTGGAGGATCCCTTAATCCAATTAAAGGAGGATTCTAAATGGATAGATGTCTTCGATTTCCACTGGAGATTGGGAATCGATGGACTTTCATTAGGATCAATTTTATTGACAGGATTTATGACTACTTTAGCTACTTTAGCAGCTTGGCCAGTTACCCGGAATTCCCGATTATTCTATTTCCTTATGCTAGCAATGTATAGCGGTCAAATAGGATTATTTTCTTCGCAAGACCTTTTACTTTTTTTTATCATGTGGGAATTAGAATTAATTCCTGTTTACTTACTTTTATCCATGTGGGGGGGGAAGAGGCGTCTCTATTCAGCTACAAAGTTTATTTTGTATACTGCAGGTGGTTCCATTTTTTTCTTAATCGGAGTTCTAGGTATGGGCTTATACGGTTCCAACGAACCAAGATTAGATTTGGAAAGATTAATTAATCAATCATACCCTGCAACATTGGAAATACTATTTTATTTTGGCTTCCTTATTGCTTATGCTGTCAAATTGCCGATTATACCCCTACACACGTGGTTACCAGATACTCATGGGGAAGCGCATTACAGTACATGTATGCTTTTAGCGGGAATCCTATTAAAGATGGGAGCATACGGATTGATTCGGATCAATATGGAATTGTTACCTCATGCTCATTATCTATTTTCCCCCTGGTTAGTAATAATAGGAGCGATACAAATAATCTATGCAGCTTCAACTTCTCTTGGTCAACGAAATTTCAAAAAAAGAATAGCCTACTCATCCGTCTCTCACATGGGTTTCATTATTATAGGAATTGGTTCCATAACCAACATTGGACTCAATGGAGCTATTTTACAAATATTATCCCATGGATTTATTGGTGCTACACTTTTTTTCTTGGCGGGAACGGCTTGTGATAGAATGCGCCTTGTTTATCTCGAAGAACTGGGAGGGGCTTCTATCCCAATGCCGAAAATTTTTACTATGTTTAGTAGCTTTTCAATGGCTTCTCTCGCTTTACCAGGAATGAGTGGTTTTGTTGCAGAATTAGTAGTATTTTTTGGACTAATTACTAGTCCAAAATTTCTGTTAATGCCAAAAATGCTAATTACTTTTGTAATGGCGATTGGAATGATATTAACTCCTATTTATTTATTATCCATGTTACGACAGATGTTCTATGGATACAAGCTATTTCATGTTCCAAACGAAAATTTTGTGGATTCTGGACCGCGAGAACTCTTTCTTTTAATCTGTATCTTTTTACCAGTAATAGGAATTGGTATTTATCCAGATTTTGTTCTCTCGCTATCCGTTGACAGGGTGGAGGCTCTGTTATCCAATTATTATCCTAAATAGGATTTTTTTCTTCTACTAGTCCGCTCTATATTCCGTAGTGGAAATACCAAATAATTCAGAAAAAAGTAAAAAAGTCGAATTAGATCTATCTTTAATTTTTGAGAACCCCTTTGAGAAGGCGCTCAAGGGGTTCTCAAATCAAACACAAAAATGGAAAACCCCCATTTTATTAAGGTTTTATGTTATGCAATCATTTAGATGGGTAATGTAAATGAACCATAACTATGTAAACCTATTCCTAATAGATTGATACCAAAATAACAGATCCAAATTATAAGAAATCCTATGGAAGCTACAAGTGCTGAATTCGTACCCTTCCAATTTTGATTTGTTCGACTATGTAAATAAATTGCGAATATGGTCCAAGTAATAAATGCCCAAGTTTCTTTAGGATCCCAATTCCAATAGGATCCCCACGCCTCATTAGCCCATACTGCTCCACAAAGAATACCCATGGTTAAAAGGGTAAACCCTAGACTAATGACACGATAACTCCAAGAATCCAAACGTTCAGTTAATTGATATTTGTAATAATTTGGAAATGAAGGAAAAGAGGCGCTTTTTAAAACACTTCTTTTTGCATAGAAATATTCAATCTCATTAAAGAAAAATGCTTTACTTAAAACATTTTTTTTCTTTTTAGAAAAGAAATCTAAATTCTTTCGAAATCTAATGATTAGAAGAGCGGCGGATAATAAGGATCCGCACAAAAGAGTCGCATAGCTTAGTAACATCATACTGACATGCATCATTAACCACTGAGATTGTAGAGCAGGTACTAGTATTGTGGATTGATGCATTTCAGTTAAAAGACCTGACGTAGCAAAACCTTGCGTTAAAATAGTACTCGGCGTAGTTATTATGCTTAAATCATTTTTAGAGTTCTGGATCTTAGGAATCATATGAAGAATATACAGAGCCCATGAAAGGAAGATCAATGACTCATATAAATTACTTAATGGAAAATGTCCCGAAGAAGCCCAACGAGAAACTAAGAATCCTGTTATAGAGAAAAAAGTAGCTATCATTCCTTTTTCTGACGAATCACGTAACCCCCCGGGTTCACGAACTAATAAGGTTATCAAATAAATCGTAATCACAATTGAAATTGTTGAGAAAGAAATATGAGTTAGTATATGTTCTAAAGTTGCAAATAGCATAAGGGGAAGGTCCCATTACAAAATTGGAAATTTCGAATTGAATCCATTTTATAATGTATTGTATTCTTTTTCGAGACTGCCGCCACTCGGACTCGAACCGAGATGCTTGAGCACTGCTTCCTAAGAGCAGCGTGTCTACCAATTTCACCATGGCGGCTAACTTGAAATAATAGGTAACTAAAAAGAATATTAGTTATTTTCTCGCGAATCGTCGAGATTGGGGGAGTCCATAGAATTTAGGAACATTAGATAGAGTTTTCATTAAAATGGGCTTCGTTTGGTAGTATAGTTGCGAAGTTTTTTAACAAAAAACTCTTGCTTTGCCCAATAGAAACAAGGTTTGAAAGAGTTGGAACTGTTTTTTCTCAGTTGCAATATAGAACGAATTTTTTTGTGAATTTTTGGTAAGATAGGTAGAAGTTTTAAGTCTTATTGCAGGACTACTCTACTTTTCATAATAGAATCCCCTTTTTTTATTTATTATATGGATTCTATTATGAAAAGTTCATTGATAGGAAAAGAATATTTAGGCCACGGTATACCAAAAACCTTCGTTCTATATATCAGAGAGGTTCGTTCTAAGAATATTGTACCGAGGAATTCGACACATAAAAGTACATTCATTAATTAATCCTAATTATTCATATTAAATAATTGGAATCTCTTTGGGATAGGTCAATTCATATTATTCAAAACCTTATTATTTGTTTGTTTGTTGCCGAGAAAAACCCCTTGGTTTTGGATGCTCGCTGACGCCGGAAAATGATCTTGATTTTGCTAAAGAATAAGATTGTACTATGGAAAAGTAAGTCTTTTTCTTCCAAAGATTTTTACGAATACGCTTTTTTGACATCGAAGTACGTTTTTTTGGAACTGCCATTCAAAAAGGAGATTACTTTTTTCTAGTTGTATGTGAAAGACATCTATTGCCGCAAATCAATCCATCTTTCCTCTTTTTTATCTTAGTATTTATACTTATATACTGAAAGATATTGAAATTCTGAATTCTTTTTTACTTCATTTTGTCTAATGCAGATAAGACAAGAGTTTTTTAGCATATTATATATATTTTTTAGACTTTGTTTTAATAATATAGAATATATACAAAGGTTTTCTATTTAAATCAATTTTTATATCAGGTATACCCCATATATAGATATAAGGTGTGGGGCCTATCCCCCATATAAGACGGGAGGATAAAAAGAAGGGCAAATTCCAATAGTTAATTAAGTTCAGAATGGTATTCCATAATGGAATTCCAATCAAAAAAATACTTAGTCTTTTAAACAACACATTCTAAAACTTAAGTAATTCGAATCATTAGGATTTAAGTTCTATATGAAGTAAGGAATATTCAAGAATTTCCTATAAACATATAAACACAGGTTTTCATTGGAATTCAATCAATTTAAGTTACGAAACAAGGGAACTGCTTCATTTTATGCTTCATTTTAATAGAAATAAATAAATAAAATAATATTAAAGTAAAATGATTCAATCTTTTTTTGTATTTTAATAAATGTCCTTTTTTAGGTAATAACTAGGTAACGAACTTATTTCATTAACTTTTTGAATTTAACCAACTAAACCCATTCTTAATTTTTGAATGTTTCAATGAGAAAATTTACGAAAAATGAGGAATTCTAGTATTTTTTTATTCTTTTTTTAATTCCTTCAGAAATAGATAATAATTTGTTTGGTGAATCGGAAACTTTTTTTTTCAATTTTTTATAAAATTGAAGTATAAATTTCAAGTATAAATTTCAATTTCTTTTCTTATGGAACATACATATCAATATGCATGGGTAATCCCTCTTCTCCCACTTCCAGTTATTATGTCAATGGGATTTGGACTTTTTCTTATTCCGACAGCAACAAAAAATCTTCGTCGCATATGGGCTTTTCCTAGTGTTTTACTTTTAAGTATAGCTATGGTATTCTCAGTTCACCTGTCTATTCAACAAATAAATGGAAGTTCTATCTATCAATATTTATGGTCTTGGACCCTCAATAATGATTTTTCTTTAGAATTTGGATACTTAATCGACCCGCTTACTTCTATTATGTTAATACTAATTACTACTGTAGGAATTCTGGTTCTTATTTATAGTGACGATTATATGTCTCACGATGAAGGATATTTGAGATTTTTTGTTTATATAAGTTTTTTCAATACGTCCATGTTGGGATTGGTTACTAGTTCCAATTTGATACAAATTTATTTTTTTTGGGAACTTGTGGGAATGTGTTCCTATTTATTGATAGGCTTTTGGTTTACACGGCCAATTGCAGCGAGTGCTTGTCAAAAAGCTTTTGTAACTAATCGTCTAGGGGATTTTGGTCTGTTATTAGGAATTTTGGGTTTTTTTTGGATAACAGGTAGTTTAGAGTTTCGGGATTTGTTTAAAATAGCTAATAACTGGATTCCTAATAATGGGATTAACTCCTTACTTACTACTTTGTGTGCTTTTTTATTATTCCTTGGTGCAGTTGCGAAATCGGCACAATTCCCTCTTCACGTATGGTTACCCGATGCTATGGAAGGACCCACCCCCATTTCGGCTCTTATACACGCAGCAACTATGGTTGCTGCGGGGATTTTTCTTCTAGCTCGGCTTCTTCCTCTTTTCATATCCCTACCTTTGATAATGAGTTTCATTTCTTTAATAGGTACAATAACACTCTTCTTAGGAGCCACTTTAGCTCTTGCTCAGAGAGATATTAAAAGAAGCTTAGCCTATTCTACAATGTCTCAGTTGGGTTATATGATGTTAGCTCTAGGTATAGGTTCTTATCAAGCTGCTTTATTCCATTTGATCACTCATGCGTATTCGAAAGCTTTATTGTTCTTGGGATCCGGATCTGTTATTCATTCAATGGAGCCTCTTGTTGGATATTCACCAGATAAAAGTCAGAATATGGTTCTTATGGGTGGTTTAAGAAAATACATTCCAATTACAAGAACTAGTTTTTTATGGGGTACCCTTTCTCTTTGTGGTATTCCACCTCTTGCTTGCTTCTGGTCCAAAGATGAAATCCTTAGTAATAGTTGGTTATATTCACCCTTTTTTGGAATAATAGCTTCTTTTACTGCAGGATTAACCGCGTTTTATATGTTTCGGATATATTTACTTACTTTTGATGGGTATTTGCGTGTTCATTTTCAAAATTACAGTAGTACTAAAGAGGATTCGTTGTATTCAATATCCTTATGGGGAAAAAAGATACCCAAAGGGGTCAATAAGGATTTCGTTTTATCAATAACGAAAAGTGGAGTTTCTTTTTTTTCACAAAATATATCCAAAACTCATGGTAATACAGGAACTAGGGTGGGGGCCCTTAGTACTTCTTTTGGGGCTAAAAACACTTTTGTCTATCCTCATGAAACGGGAAATACTATGCTATTTCCTCTTATTATATTACTGCTTTGTACTTTGTTCATTGGATCTATAGGAATCCATTTTGATAATGAAATAGGGGAATTAACCATATTATCAAAGTGGCTAACTCCCTCAATAAACTTTTTCCAAGAAAGTTCTAATTTTTCCATAAATTCATATGAATTTATCACTAATGCAATTTTTTCTGTAAGTTTAGCTATTTTTGGTCTATCCATAGCATATATCTCCTATGGATCCGCTTATTCTTTTTTTCAGAATTTGGATTTAATAAATTCCTTTGTAAAAGGGAGTCCGAAAAAGTCTTTTTTCGATCAACTAAAAAAAAAGATATATAGTTGGTCATATAATCGTGGTTATATAGATATTTTCTATACTAGAGTCTTTACCTTGGGTATAAGAGGATTAACCGAACTAACACAGTTTTTCGACAAGGGTATCATTGATGGAATTACCAATGGAGTAGGTCTTGCTAGTTTTTGTATAGGAGAAGAAATTAAATATGTAGGGGGAGGGCGAATATCGTCTTATTTATTCTTTTTTTTATGTTATGTATCCTTGTTCTTATTTTTTTTTCTTTCTTAAGTAAGGAATCCCCCCATCTCCCGCCTAAGTTGCTTTTCTATTCTTCTTCCTATCTCCTTCCACCATCTTTCTTTTTCTAGCTCCCTCCTCTCCTAATAGTTCGGTTTTCCGCGATTTTTTCCATTCCTCTGTGTAAATAGCCTAATATGGGTTCACAATCAATAACATCTTCACCATCGAGAGTAACGATCAGTCGAAGAACACCATGCATTGATGGGTGGTGAGGGCCCATATTGACTATCATGAGATCTTTTCTTGTAAGCGGTAGACTCATATCCTTTCTTCCTTAATTCATTATTCCATGAAAATGGATTATTCCATGAATTCCTCAAAACGAGGCTCATCAAAATGCAAAACCTAAGACTACTAGAAGACTACTAATAAAATAAGACAAAAAATTCGAACGATGAAATTACCGCTCCCGAATATCCAACTGACTGATTAATTTCTTATAACGTACTCTATTTTTCTTTGCCAAATAAGCC